ATTTTTTGATAATAATAATAAAAAAAAAAAAAGAAATTTCTTTCTTTCGAAATCGTTTGATATATGAGATGAATTGAATCTATTAATTCAATTTGTTATACTTGTTGTTGAATTGAGTTGCGTGGATTTGTATACGCATAAAAGACCACAAAAAAAGAGTTTTCTTTTATGGTTGTTCCATATATGTCGGCTTTGGCTCGACTGAACGTTCTGACGAAACTTCAGTTAAGTTATGCTATAGAAAAAAAGAAGATTCTTGCATTTTGCCCTCCTGCTGAGAAAGCATTCATTCTTCAGCCATTTCCATTTCTCAAAAGACTTCAATTGGTACGCGCAAGAAATAGGCCAATTCGGCGGCTTTTTGTTCAATTTCTCGTGGAGTCAAATTCTCATCAGTACGGGTCAAGGGAATGGCCCCTTGGCCTCTGATATCCATATAAAGGACATGACGAGCATATAAACCCTCTTTCACTTCTATTCTAACGGACTGAATATCTTTTATAAGGAATCGGAGGAATATGCGACGATTTTTTCCAGGAAATCCCCAACGAAAAATACACACTATCCCTTCCTTTCGATCGAATCGATCATAACCACTACCTATATTCCAGGAAATTGTGCACCACAAATAGGAACTAATAAAGAGACCCGCGATCCCGTAGAAAGACATCACAATCCCTTGTGGAAAAAAAATGAATTGCTGAGACGGAACAAACGATATCCAATTTCTACCAAGATAACTGGAAGTTCCAACCAATAAGAATCCTAATGAACCTAAAAAAAGGATAAGGGCCCAGCAGAAATTACTTAGTTTTCTAGACCCCGTTAGAAGTTCTATCCATATATCTTCTGATCGCCAACTCATACTTGATCTGATTGCATTTTATTGGAATTAAGAGAATACCCCAAATGAATTTGACTTTACTTTCTTTTTGTTTCCGAAGTAACTCTCATCAACTAGTACTAGTTTGATGTGAACTAGCACTAGTTTGATGTGAACCTTTAGGAGTAATTCATCAAATTGGTTAGAGCGAAAATAATAGCATACCCTTCATTATGAGCCCACTATACCTAGAGATCCACCAACTTTACATTTTAGCCATCCAGTGATCCTGATCTATTTGAAACCAGCTAGAATTCATTCTAAAATTCATTTAACCATAGATCCTTTTCTGCAGGCATAAGAGCTTTTTCCTTTATCTTCGACCCTATGATATTGATATTTTTTTTTATTTATCGAAATAGATATCTGTCTTTCTAAGTTTTGAAAAAAAAACAGATGAGATTGGGTCCCATCAGATCTAAACAATCTTGTTTTTTTGAACATGAAGAAATAAAGAAGCTATTGCAATTGCCGGAAATACTAGGCCCACTAAAGGCACGAAAATAGAAGGAAAATGGAAAGTTGTCATAAAATGGGTACCTCGATTTACTATATTGTACCTGCTATTATTTCTTTTTTAATATTCACTATTAATACTAAGAATTCGGAATGAATTCAATTAATAATTAAATCCATTCCGAATTCAATTTCAAATTCTTTCGGAAGTGAAGTTATGGAAGAAATAAGGACCATTGACATTTAATTGACATTTACCAGTCCCAGTCCCATTTCAATCCCCTCAAGTTAGAGTACCATTTGAATCGGCGGATCCTTCTTTCCAACTCCGCCTCCTCCTTTTCTAGCCGCTGCTGGGTCATAAGCCACTCCGTCTTCCATACAAGCCTATCGCGTTCCATTCGTATAATCTCCTTTCGAAGGAGAAAGATTTTACCGATAGTATTGCTTATACTATCAACCAGAGGCGTCTGCGTCGGGTCGGGCTGCTCGAAGACCGACTTTCGGAAGAAGTCTTCCGGAGTCACATCGTCCAACCACGATAAAGAGTCCCACAAATGAGATATTTGGAGTCTCTTCTCCCCCAAAAGCTCGTTGAACCACGAATCGGTCTGAAGCCACTTATTCTTCTTTGACATTTGATCCCACTTCACCCTTTGCAGCCTTCTCTGCAATAGGATTAGAAGCATGTCTCCAAGCTGACGCATAGTAAGATTCTCCTCCATCATCTCCGGCTTGTCATCAGGCTGATGCTCTTTTTCGAGTTTGATACGCGGCTCAAACCGCAGCTTTCGCATCATATCTCGAAGGTCAAGGTCCAAGCCCTCTTTACTCAGAGGCGCCTTGGGCTTCTTCGGACGCTGATACAGTTCGATCTTGTCCAGCTCCGACCTCAGCCGACTCTCAAGCTCAAGTTCAAGCAGAGTTTGAATCTGCTTTACTAGTTCTTCTTTAGATTCTTTAAAGAAGAAGGGGTTATTTGGAGCTTTCGGAGGGCCATTTTGGGGGCCCTCTGGAGAGGTGCCCTCTGGAGAGGTGCCCTCTTCTTTCGGAGAGTTATTTGGGGCTTTCGGAGGGCCATTTTGGGGGCCCTCTGGAGAGGTGCCCTCTTCTTTCGGAGAGTTATTTGGATCTGGGGTGTCTTCGTTGGGAGGTTCTCCC